TTATCCATGGATCTTTTACTCATACTTATTAAATTGGAAGTCTTGATCCAATTCAAACAAAAATTATGTTTCGCAATTTCATAATCCAAATTTGCAATTTCTACTTGACCTTTGGATACAAATCACGAGAATGTATATTTTTACCCGAACCCTTCCTTGCGGGATAAAAGATGAAATCCTTTTAAGAAATAAAGTTTCTGCTCGGACTATGAATCAAACCGAGCGACCCCTTAACTATACAAGGGATTAAGAAAACGAATCACACTTTTACCACTAAACTATACCCGCTACAATGTGATTATTGTGTCAAAATACACTTTTTGTCGAACACGACAATCGGACGTAATCAAGATAGGATCAGAAAATCATGATGAATATTATAGCATTGGCCTGTTTTGTCAGTCGACCTAATCAGATTAGGAAAGGAAAAAAGGACTGACAATTCAAATAACTAAATAATAAATAACACGTTCTTTCTTTTGATGGAGGATTTTGGCCGGATACGGCTCGATAAAACTATTTATATCATCACATAGAAATGCATTGCCCAACAATCCGCGGTTCTATTTTTTCTTTTTGATTTACTTTATATTATATATATTGTATATTACTTAAAAAAAATATATTAGAATTCTAATAACAAGAAATCGCACTTTGATTCTCTATGATTCAATTCTATATCATAGATATAGATATGGAAATAGTCCTTAATTCGGATTGTTGGGTTAATAATAAGCATTTTTCTTTTCCAAATAAAGCAAATTTATATGATTGGGAACAAAAAAAGGGCCCGGCTCGGTACTGACCAGGCCAGGCTGCGAAAAGAAAATAAAAAAGATCTTTCGGACGAATTGCTTATAAAAGTTATCTATATATATATTCAAATTGTATATATCAATCTAGTCCAACTAGCCCAATAATAAATATTTGCATAGCTAAGCTAAAAAAAAATGGATACAATAGATACAGAGGATATTTTTTCAAGTGGTCCTCTTTTGTGTAATGGAAGAATGGAACATAGTAATTATCCTTTTCAAGTTGGAGAGATGGCTGAGTGGACTAAAGCGTCGGATTGCTAATCCGTTGTACGACTGTACCGAGGGTTCGAATCCCTCTCTTTCCGTTGAGTATTTGTTATTTTATTTAGAAATTCCAATTTGCGAACCCCCTTTTTTTGGAATTCTTTTTTGATTTATTATTGTTTTTTATCATTAATATTTTAAAATTGGAATTTATCATTTTTATTTACTTTTTTGATTTCTATTGAATAGTGAAAATCCTAAGAACAGTGAAAAATGAAGCAAGTAAAAAAAAAAAAAGGACTCTTTTTCATTCTTATTCTTCACGTCCAGGATTACGTCCTGGATCGTTAGATAGGAATCCGAAGATGAAGAGAGAAACAAAGAATATCACCACTGTGTAAACAAAGAGTTTGAGAGTAAGCATTACACAATCTCCAAGATCATTTTTTGTTTTTTGAAAAAAAAAAAAAGAGAATAGATTCTCCATTTTTATAACACATATACTATTTTTACACCACTAAAGGATTTTCAGAAATGAAATCAAAAAATTATCAGAAAAGCATTTGTAATAAGAGTTGATTCTTTCATTACAAAAAACGACCTCCTATTGTGAGGACTCTAATAGGATCTTTCAATAAACGAAATCCAAATGAAAAAATGGGGCGATTCCGATTTCTCGAAAACTAACTAAGAATTGTTTAAATCGAGGGTTCATTCATACTCTAAGATAAGACTTATCCGATCTTATCCTCTGATCTTATCCATTGTTAGAATTTGTTTCTCGAATAACTCATGTCTAGGATAGTATTAAAGATTTTATCGAAAACTTACAGCAGCTTGCCAAACAAAGGCTAAGAGCAAAAAGAAAAGGGGTATTACTGGCATAACATCTACGATTGGATTCAAAAAAGCGTAGGCCTCGGGTAATTTGGCTAAGAAAAAACAACTCGAATAAAGATCGGAATTAAGACAGATCAAACTAAAGATATTAAGCATAACAAACATTTTTTTTTTTTTTATTGCACTTGGAGATAATTGTATTTTGATTGAGTTAATATAATAATATAGTAGTGAGAATTGATATACGTTCAAAATTACGAAAGTAGGGTAGACCCAAAATATTTTTTTTTTTTTTTTTTGAACTCCCCCAATCAAAAATTATTCTATTTTCTTTTGCGAATTGAAGAAATCATCCTTTCATACAATATCTTAATTGAATTCTATGGAATGATCAATAAATTCAGTTTCAGTCTATATCTACATGTGTCAAAATCCTAGGAAGAGTCTAGTCCGTCGAAATTTGTACTGGAATTGACCAATAACCAATACCAATACTAGTGTTTTGTAGTATCGAATAGAAATTGAAATGGGGCGTGGCCAAGTGGTAAGGCAACGGGTTTTGGTCCCGCTATTCGGAGGTTCGAATCCTTCCGTCCCAGGAAATACATTATTTTTTCATTTCTATATAGAAATAGACATTATCAAAATAATGAAAGGTTGTCTTTTTTTTTAAGATTTCAGAGTAGAATATTGAATGGATATTCTGTGATTCTTGTTTCTGATTTGGAATCATTCTATTTTTCTGTGAATCATATCTTTTTCACAAATTGAGTTCAAATAAGTACATGGATGGCAAAGTAAAACAAAAAATACATACAGATAGACGGAGCTATATCGAAGTGGGATCCAGGTAATAAGATAGATCACAACACAAATAAGAATTTGAAATCAATTCAAAGGGGGTTCAATGCGACTTTCGTCGTATATCCATTCCCTGACGATATTCCTATTTTATCTTAGTTAGTTATTTCGAATTCATTATGGACCTTATAATAAGAGTTAATCAACAACGGAGGATATTCATTTCAATAGTTGTGTCTGTACAAATCGGATTAACAAATCCTCCAGTTATATACGTAGCACGGTTTTTGTTTAAGCCTCTTTTTTAGGTATTTCAACTCCTATTTCATTTGGCTCTAATACAGAATTGAAAATTCCCTGGACTAATGAAGACGGGGGAATTCTTGCATGCTATTCCCCTTGCGTTTAATCAAAATTATTGAACCTCCCCAATCAAGGAAACTGCGCGAAAAATGAGGAAATGCTTAATGGATTATTATCGTTCTATTCGATTTCCGTGATAAGTTTTTTCGAAAAAAAAAAAAAAATTTTTGAGTCGTGAATTTGCAATATTCAACATAGAATATAATATTCGTGTAAATTGATTCCAATGAAAATTGTTCAGTCTATTTGACAGGGGGGATTCCTTCGTTTTTGTTTCGGATTTTCGTTTTCAGTAGGAAATGAAAAAAATAAGAACCTCCAATTTCCTTTCCATCAACCTTTTTTATGCATTCCAAAAAAGAAATTCGATTTTGTCCCAATCTATCTCTATTTTTTTAATCACTGAGGTAGAATTCAAAGATGGATTTTTTTATGATGATCAAATGCGATCCTTAGTAAGACTTTATTCCATGAGATAGGAATTGTTTCAATTTTCAATTAAATAACTAGTTGAATTTGAAGGATTTCTTAGAAGTATTCGATACTCGAAGAAGTGTTAGATTGTTGAATATATACTATTACCTTACTTGCGGGTGGGGTGTAGATTCAATAAAAATAACCTTTTTTTTTTCGTAATATTGCTAAATTCACAAAGAAAATCAAATCCAAAATATTGGATTCTCCAAGAAAAAGCCGTTCAAATGGAATTTATGCTAAGATTGATTTCGAAACTGCCGATTCATACGATTCATATAAAAGAAGAAAATATGGATTCCTATGAAAGATCAAACAAATGACTATTCATGATTCCCTAATTGAATCAATTACATACCAGCTCCAAACGAGAGGAATGTTATGGTAAAACTTCGTTTGAAACGATGTGGTAAAAAGCAACGCGCGACTTGACAGACATGATCATCTGTGGGTTCTTACCCCCGCCACTTTCTATTCTATAGAAAATCGAAATGAAGGTGCTCTTGGCTCGACACCCTTTCTTCTGTTCGACTAGAACCCCCTTTTTTTTGGGGGTTTAATGTTACCAGTATAGGATGTAGCTCGGGTAGAAAGTCTTGATTCGTTTCTCAGGGGCAAGGGTCTAGGGTTAATGCCAATTAATAAGTTGGAACAACTTCGTAAATCTCTTTTCGATCTAGAAATCGAAAGGATCCAGTTCAAGCAAATAAAAAAAAAGTAAATTTGTTCGAATTAGTGAACCTCTTTGTATCAAAAGTGTATCATGCGGGAATCCGCCGTTTGTATGATTCTTTGCTAGAAAGAAATCATAAAAAGGGGCATGTTGCTGTCGTTTTGAAATGATTAAAATTCACCGAAGTGATGTCTAAACCCAATGATCCAAGGCAAAGATAAAGTATTTTGGAACAAGAAAATACCCCTTTTCCGCTGTCTTGACAACTAGATCAAGAAAAGGATGAAGAATCCAAATCTATTCTAAATGAGACAAAGAAAAGGGGGTTAGAGACCACTCAAAAATGAAATAACTAAGGCTTTTCTTTTGAGCGATTTCAGAGTTATCCAACTTGAGTTATGAGAATACAAATGATTTTTTTCGATAAAGAAAAAGTATTAAATAGCCCATAGCCTAGTGGATTGGATCATGTTATGGATCTATTTAACATGCAAATTCGATAGAGAGATCTAAGTCTAATTTTTGCTTTCTCGAGCCGTACGAGGAGAAAACTTCGTATACGTTTCTAGGGGGGGTTATAGTTCATCTACATCTATCCCAATGAGCCCTTTATCGAATCGTTGCGATTGATGTGCGATCCCGCAGAGACGGAAGAGATCTTCGGAAAGTGGGTTTTTATGATCCGATAAATAATCAAACCCATTTAAATATTCCAGGTATTCGATATTTTCTTGAAAAAGGCGCTCAACCCACAGGAACTGTTTATGATATTTTAAAGAAAGCGGGGGTTTTTACATAATTTCGTCTTAATCAAACGGAAGTCAATTAATGAATTTCGAATTATTTAACTATTAAATAAAAAAGAGAGAAGAGGGTGTGGGTGATTCGTATATAGTTTTGGATCATTTTTTTCTACTATACTATTTCCCCTCCCCCTCTTTTACTCTATTCAATTCATACTTTATTATTATTGTTACCATTACCATAGAATGCGATGTTCTTTAACGATCAAAATCGCTTTTTTTGCTATATCTTTATTGGGATATAAGATAGATAGAAAAAGATGAAGTGAATAAATGAAGGGGTTGGACCGGCGAGACCTATCCAATTTTTACATTACTGCCAATGGCAGTTTTTCGTTGGAAATACATTCAATTAACAAAGAAATCGGGATTATTTCCCATTTTGTCCTTAATTTGTTCTTTGCTCTTTTTAGATTTAGAGATATTCTCTAGGGCTAAACCCAACACAAAGATTTTATTCATTTCTATTTTTTTTCCTAAGTATTCGATTTCTTAGATTAATGTTGACAACAGTGTCTCGAACAAATATAATTCGATCGTGTATAAGCGCATCTCTTTCTTTTCCCTAGGTTTGGTTTTTTACGTCAGTCAAAATCAAATCAACTCAAAAGGGTGTGGGAATTCTACTAATTTCAAATCAAAAAGATGGGTTTATTAGATTGCTGGTGATACACGAGGTTGTTTTTGTGTGAGAGAAAGAAGAATTCTTTTTGTTATTTTTATTGCGATTGTATCTACGCATCCTAAATTGGTTTTTTTTTGGGGGGGGGGGGTTGCTAACTCAATGGTAGAGTACTCGGCTTTTAAGTGCGGCTAGCATCTTTTACACATTTGTATGAAGTAATGGATTCATTCATATCTTCGGTAGAGTTTGTAAGACCACGACTGATCCTGAACTGCAAGGAATGCAGGGAAAAAGCAGCATGTCGTAGTAATCGAAAATTCGTAGAATATTTCATTCTTAGTAAGCAAAAAATGAAATAAATGAAGAGTTGGGTCGAGTGAATAAATGGATAGAGTCCTAGGAACCCGATTCATTATAGGGAAGGAAAAAGCAACGAGCTTCTGTTCTTAATTTGAACGATTCTCCGATCTAATTACACGTTAAAAATCTATTAGTGCCAGGACGGGGAAAGGTTTTTCCATGATTGAATGATTCTCATTTTTGTTTTATGAGTCCTAACTATTAGCTATTGCCCGCTTTGGGTTAGACATAAATGTGTAAAAGAAGCAGCATATTGATAAAGATCATTTTTCCAAAATCAAAAGAGCGATTGGGGTGAAAAAATAAAGGATTTCTAACCCATCTTATTCTCTTATAACGAATCTAAACTAATTAGATTGAAAAAGAAAGAGAGGGTAGAGAGTCAGTTGATGAGTCTATTTGTTTCCGAGGTATTTTTTATTGTATTAGTATTACTCGAATACCTTGCTTTGACCGTATCGCACTATGTATCATTTCATACCCAACAAATTCCTAACTTAGATTCAAATCGAATTTCAAATGGAGGAATTCCTGGGATATTTCGAACTAGATAGATCTCGACAACACGACTTCCTATACCCCCTCATTTTTCGGGAGTATATTTATGCACTTGCTCATGATCATGGTTTAAATAGGAATAGATCGACTTTGTTCGAAAATGAAGTTTATTATGACAAAAAATATAGTTTAATAATTGTGAAACGTTTAATTACTCGAATGTATCAACGGAATCATTTGATTATTTCGGCTAATGTTAATGGTTCTGTTCAAAATCCATTTTGGGGCCACAATAAGAATTGGTATTCGAAAATGCTATCAGAAGGGTTTGCAGTCATTGGGGAAATTCCTTTTTCGTTACGAGTTTTTTCTTCCTTTGAAAGGAAAGATAAAGATATAGCAGAATCTCATACTTTACGATCAATTCATTCAATATTTCCTTTTTTAGAGGACCAATTTTCACATTTAGATTATGTGTCACATGTACCAATACCCTATCCCATCCATTTGGAAATCGTGGTTCAAACCCTTCGCTACTGGGTGAAGGATGCCTCTTTTTTGCATTTATTACGTATCTTTCTACACGAGTATTGGAATAGTTTTATTACTCCAAAAAAGCATATTACCCTTTTTTTAAAAGGTAATTCAAGATTCTTCTTGTTCCTCTATAATTCTTATGTATGTGAATACGAATCTATCTTCCTTTTTCTCCGCAATCAAGCTTCTCATTTCCAGTCAACATCTTCTGGATTCTTTTTTGAGCGAATCTTTTTCTATGTAAAAATAGACCATCTTGTTGAAGTTTTTGTTGGGAATGCTTTTCTGGACATCCGATCCTTCTTCAAGGATCCGAATATGCATTATGTTAGATATCAAGCAAAATCTATTCTAGCTTCAAGGGATACACCTCTTTTGATGAATAAATGGAAATATTACCTTGTCAATTTATGGCAATACCATTTTTCGGTCTGGTCTCAACCCGGAAGGATCGACCTAAACCAATTAGGTACGTATTCTCTTGACTTTTTGGGATATTTTTCA